TCAGTTGTGTCAGCCCGGTCTAACATTTTGTTATGAGCTGGCTGAACAAAGATGGATTGAAATTGAAGGTAAGATAGATTTGAGTTTCAGTGGCCTAGGACCTTCGATCAACCATGGGGCGTATTCTACCCTTACGGAATTCATTCTATTGAAGCGTAACGTAAAAAGCCCCTTCTCTTCTCATCTTGCATTTCTTTTGTTTGGAAGTTCCAGTATGTTGTCTGTGGATTTCTAACAAAGGAAAGCCCCCTTATGCCATTTGATTAATTCAAGTTCCGTGCTGCTTGCCACTCCCCGAGGCCAAGGACGGGGTCGAACCGTCATTCCAGGATTTGCAGTCCGATACATTTCCATTATGTTACCTAGCCAAACCCGCCACCTCATGTGCCAAAGTAAAACGGTTGTTCTTCCTTCCCCGCTCCCTCTTTTTCTACATATGCGGTGGCGGGCGGAGCGCTCTATATGACCGGCGGCGGGTTACCAGAGAAGAGGGGACAACTTCTTTCTCTTCTTTCTCCCTTGCCTTGCTCCATTTTCCTTTTCTGATTGAAAGTAGCAAGCCACTCCACTACTAGTACAGAGGCCAGATAGAAGGTTGCTTCCTCTATATGTTCAGGCAAAGAACATCTAGAAGCTAGCTTTTGTCTTGTAAGCAACCATGCCTATATAATCATAATCTAATTTTGCTTACCAAAGTGGTCTTACTATAAGTAAGCAACCTGTTCCGTTCCAAGTGACATGGCTTTTCACTATTCTTTTCCAGAGAAGGTTGCTCATCCAGCCCAGCGGATCCATTGTTCATGCGGCAGTGCGATGCGGCTGAAAAGCCGTTGTTGCTTGCTGCTTGCAGGCTCGAAAATCTTTCTTTCGCCTCTCCCCCCTCCCCTGTCTCCATTCTGATTGATTCGCTTCTTCCTTCGAAAAAGCGCTTGGTTTGCCCCTTGTTGTCTTGCATTTTGTGATCCTCCGCTTCAGTCTTCTGCGTTTTTCGGATAGCCGGGATCCGACGTTGATTTCCGATTTCCATGGTTGCTCCAGGTTTTGGGCGGCCCATCTGGTTAGTTCAGCTATCACTGCTGGAAGCCCCTGCGGTTGTTCGGCTGCGTACTCCCCGTCCGCGTATTTTACACTCCCAAAGCATATTTTGGATTTTTTTTTGATTTACCTTTTCTGCATTTTTCTTTTTATCTATAGGTCGGCTTCGTGCAGATAGATGTTTGCCGGGGGGGATTGGTGCTCCTTGAGGTATGCCCTTCCGGTGGGTTGTTCTCTTTTATGTCTTTTTCATCCAGTGCCTGCACTGCGTCAGAAAATCGTCGTCTTCGATCTCTCTTCGAAACGCAATAAAGAAGTCTAACAGTTTTTCTCGGCATCTGTCTTTTATTTTAAGTCATTGATCTCATATCTATAAGCAGGGGGGTCCGCGTTCACTATTAAGCCTACGCCCGTCCATTCCTTTGAAGCTTGATCCCGCCCTTACACTCATTACGCTTAACGACTGAACTCGTTGGCTCCGCGTCGGTCGGAACCCGGTTCGAGAACCTTCTCTCATAGATTCCCTTCACCAAGTCATCGCCAGCAATCAGCTCTTATCCCTTGGTGTCAAAGGGCGAGTTCCTTTCTTGTCTTGCCCAAAAACTTTCTTTATTCTCATTGGAGAAAGACTCTCTCGCGGCAAGGTTTTACACATAGGGCCTGCTGCTTTCTTTATCTCGCTTGCCGTTAGTCCGTCTAGCGCCTTTCGGTTGGGGTCCGCCTCGGAGGTTAGACCGCTTAGGTTATATATTTTATAGTCTCGAAGGCAGTCAACGTGTCAGCCATTCTTCTCCCATTAGACTTGTAAATCCTTTGCTCTTTTTCCTTCTCTCTTCCAGTTCTCTCCCTCTACTTTATTTGACAGGGGCGGAGAATACCACTCTATCAATAACAAGAATCAAGTAGCAATTCAGTTTCAAATGGTTTGAGCTTGGAAGCAACCTGCTATCTATCGATAGGCGAAAACTGACTGCTATTGGCTGCTTCGCCTATCTATTCTATTATGGCCGGCTTGGAGACATCAAAGGAAGACCATCATCTCTATCCGGGTACGATCATAGCTTCATTCATTCGTTGAACCTTAGGGATTTAGCATTGAGGTCAATCACCACACCACCTCTATCATACATACGACATTCCATTCCGCGAGAGTGCATGGTCAACACACACCTAAAGCGCCTAGGTTCCGCTTGCAGCCAATACAATCACAACCTAACTTGCACGAGATTCAACAACCGAAACTACTGGTAGTCCCGAGGGGACGGCATCCTCCTATAATAGTTAGCAATACTGAACAAGCGAGTCATCAGTCCGGAGAAAGAAAAGGACCGCCTTTCAAAAAAAAAAGTCAAAGCGAGAAAAAGACGACGAAACCCTTTTTTCTTTCTTTCTCAGCCGACTTGAAAGGTGCTCTCAGTGTACCGCCATACGCACCCAGACAGACGACCAATTGTGGCTGGCCCAACAGTTTTCAGAATGCCGTTGTCATGATGTTGATCCGGCTTCTGCGACTACGGCATCCGCGTAGCTCCGAATACGCGCATTGGAGCTCTTCGCTCGATGTCCCCGGTCGCTCTGTTGTAAACCGCTCTTTCGTCGGGCGGTGGCTTATTTCTAAGACCCCCTTACTAGATCAAACAAATAAAGCTCCATTAAATGAATCAACTTCTCCCTCCCGAACAAGGGTCAATGGTTCGGGGAAAAGCCTATCTCAGTGATGTTCAAAAACGGGAAAAAGCGTAGTTCGAAAACTCGCGTTAGCTCGTTTTGGACCACCTTCTACTTTTGAACCAGTTCTCGACCCCGAGCGTAGCGACCCAAAGAAAGGCGCACTGGCAGCTCGTAGTCGCGGCAAACGCACTTTGATTGTTCAATCATTACATTAATAGGGGATCAAAGTTCCATTGATTCATCTATCTCAAATAAGGAAAAAACGGAATCAAGAAAGGGTCAGCTAAGCTCGAAAGGGGTAGCCGGTCGTCGGCTAGGAGCTCTGGCCGGCAACGAAGCTAAAGCTTCACACTGGTCCACTCGCAACTTACACGGCTAAGTTCCAACTCTATGTTAATAAGAAAAAAGAAAATCCCCTAAGAAGAAGACTTTCAACTATTCCAACAGAAAGGGGCAATTCAAATGCTCCATAGATAACCCCCTCTGTCTCGTTCCCGTCCAACTCACCGGGAGATCGAAGAGTGGTCTTTGGTTGGTAAGAACCGGGACCCTTCGGCAGTCAACCTATGGTTACCTTACGATAGCTCAGGTTGGTTAGTCAAGTAAATGGCGGCTACAGGAAGACAGACTTAATGAAGCGGTGAAGCGGTCCAGCACTAACTAAAGGATAGCCATGGCCGGCTAGCGAGCCACTAAGAGATGGGTTCCGCTTGGGCCCAAAAAAGAGTGTCTTTCTTCAGCCCTTCATTATTATTAGTAAGATGGGGCCTATCTTAGCTCCTCCGCATGCTACTTACGATGCCCTCTCTCATGCAATGCGATCGTAGCACACCTATATTGCATAGCGGAAAGCAAGGTCTCGGACATAGGAAGAAAATACCCATTCCCATAGCTCCTGCGCTAAGGCAAGCAAGAGAAGAACTACATAAGGAAGAAGAGAGAGCTACTACAATAAGCCGAAGGAGAAGAGTAGACAACACTCTCTCCTACTATTTTAAGGAAAGAGCTACTCAGCCATCGACAAAGGAATACCGCAATTGACCTCATTCATTGACCCAAAACCATTTGAGAAAGTACCAATAGGGTCAAGGCAATCATCCGAGCGACTTCCAACTTGCGATCTATATACGTAATTTATGAGATCTTTCGCAGGTTATTCATCTTTCACTGCGGATTGATCCTTCGGGCCAGCTCTCCCCGAAGACCCGCCCGTGCTGTCTCCCCACCATTTGCTAGTAACGTAACGGACCTCCCCAAAGAATCTACAATGCAGTCACTTCCATAACGGCTCAGCACTGCATGTTACAAGCACCCGTCGATCCAGTGACGACTTGCGACAAAACCAGTTTTCCCAGTAACTGTACCCGAGAACTCTGGAACAGCCAATTAGACTTCCTGCTTTGTAGCGTGATTGTATGCTTGCCACTGTTCAATGACTCGCGATTGGCGGAAAGGCATCAGTCGGTACGGTATCGGGGAGATGGAGATTCAACGTCAGTATATTGTGGGCCCTGGCCTCGTTGTTTATGCCATATATAAAATACCTAAGACCTAGGGAACACGGGAGGTAAGAAGATAGCTACTAAGCCTTCGCTTCATTTCTAATGACTCGAGCTCGGACAACTCGGTAAACTGAACCCGCTCTTGGGAGGGGAACAACAGCTGGAAACGGCTGCTAATACCCAAGTTAAGGAGCAAGAACCGGCCAAGTCAATTTCATAAAAATGAGAAACTGATTCGACTGGACGCTCCTGTTGCCTTTATCGTTGCGTGCTCTATTACTGCTTTCTCAGATGCTGGTGTGGCTGCTTCAGTCCTTGCTACCTTTCCCGTCTCCTCTCTAGCCGTCTTTACATCTGCCAGAATCAGGTCATCGATCCAATTCAGGCATTTATGGTGGTGGACATACTCGATTGGAATAGGAAGAACTACTCATCCAACGAGTTGGCATACCTCTTAGCAGTCCCCTAAAACCGGTACTAATGAATCTATAGTTCTCAAAATTTCATGTATGTATGGGCCGGAGGGGTTGAAAAGGAAGTCTTTCGGGAAGGAGGGACTGAGAATGCGATCAATTGCTTTTGTTTCCTCCTGCTGCAGCAGGGATTTCCACTCTTTTGTCCGATTAGAAAAACGAGGTTTTTTTTCTCCCATTCCTCCAAACCCACAACATTCACCTTATAGGATACCTATTTAAATGTACCCAGAACAACCTTGACTCATAAGCTATGGCATGCAGGTAGAACCATACCTAGACCTAACGACCGTCATATTTCATAAAGAGCTATTTCTATTGAGTTACCAAGCCCACCGGGTTGAGAACCACCATACTACCTAGATAACCTAAACCTTTGTACATGAATGAATGCACACTCACTACTCCCTATAGTTATCTATCTATCCAGATATATACGAGATTTCCTACCTATCAGTCACCGACTTGATACATACGGGAACAACCCACCAACACATCAAGGATAAGTCTTATATGCGTTTTGAGCATGGCACCGGTAGCCAATGAATGCGAGGACCCATAGCTCCATTTCAAAGTCCTATCATCTATGCTGCATTTCCAACACACTGGACCTTAGCTGTTCTCAGCAGGGGAAATAGCTACTTCTAGCCTGAAGAGTCAAAATCATGGAGTTGGCTTCTTCGTTACCTCGGGTTGGGATCTTCCCCCGATGGAAGAGATGGCTCCCGATCACCACAGTTTTCTCATGACTTGCATAAAACATATTCCGGCTGGCCGGCCCTCTTTCGCTACAAGTTTCGATCTTGGCAAAGAAGTGGAATTTACCACCAGCACCAACTCAGATTGAAGACGGCTCTTCCTTGCTAGTCGAAGAGGCAGTATTTGTCAATCTCGCGAGGACAGCCCCTATCTTACTCAGCTGAGGGCTGCAATCTTCAGACGAGAAAAAAGCTGCTCTTACCTCTCTTCTGGTTGAATATAGAGATGTTTTTGCATGGTCTTATGCTGCCGGTCCCGATTCCTCCTTGGTGGAGTAGCACCGCTTGGTTGTACGGTCCGATGCCAAGCCGGTTAAGCAGGAATCGAGGAAAATCCATCCTGAAGTGTTGAGCTCTTTCGGTTAAAAAAGGCAGGAATTCATTCGCTCTTGGAGGTATCAAAACATTCGTCCCATTGATTATGAAGATCGGATCTCCTTGTCCCAGTGGCCGAGGAAACTGGGGGCATCAGAATCCGCAGTGATTTCGGAGATATAAAATAAGCTTGTCCAAAATACGTTCCTTTGCCCAACATTGATATGATTGTTGCTGGTAGCTTCTGTCTCTTATTGATGGATTTAAAAAAGTGAATCGGATCGGAACTGCCAATGAAAAGATCAACACGAAACTGCTTTCATCACTCCAGAGGGCTTGAACCCCAATATCTTTTAGTAAATAATGGGCCTTTCGGTTCCGAGAATGCTGGTGCTACCTATCAGAGAGCTGTGACAACCATCTTGAACGATATGATGTTTTTTAATAGCAGTACTTTCTTTTTTCTTCTTTCTCACATCATAAGTTTACAGAGGAATTTGACATGACACCTTTTAGACCCATTCCATGATATTCTAAGGCTGTTTCAGTAAAAGCGAATGGGGGGTGTTAAGCAACTCTACTGCTACAAGAAATCCTGGCCGGCTGCTCGGCTCGGGGGAGCAAGACTGAAGATTTGAATCGATCACTTTACTCTCCCTCGGGTCACTCGTCAACTGTTATCATGACCTCTCGATTCTCCCCGGATTGGAGGATCACCTTTGACCTGCCCGACATGCTGTTGACTTGGAAATGAATTCTCCGGCCGTACCTTCTGCGGTCGTTACGCTTGGTCGGTCATGTTGGGACCAAAGAAAAGTATAAGCTTCTACCGTGTAGAAGGCATTATAACTAAAGTACGCGACCTCCAAAATCAACATCTACATCCCGTCGCTACCCTTTCAGTCCTTTCAATGTTCATCTTCCCGCGTGAGGGTGATCAGCGCTCTCGTTCACGAAGCCAACCGACTTCCTCATGGGAAGGAGCATGTGTGGGAGAAGGACCTTTATTCGTCTCTTCGAACGGTTGAATCCGCCCCCAGGTTTCCTTTTTTAACTATGTATGACCTTCTCATCAACAGACGTTTCCCGAATAACCATTTTTTTAATGAAAAACCTGCGCTTGTTAGCAGCTGAATCACTCTCTCCTCTCGCAGTGGGCCTCCTTTCCCCCGCAGGCATTCAGAAGGGATTCAATCAGATCTTATCCCGTAAGGAATTATCTATCCGGTTCGGACCGGGTATTAATTCAAGGTTTCGAAGGCTTTCTCCGGAGAGGAAAAGGCAGTGTTCATTGATAAATAAACCACCTCTTCAATACAATAAAATCCATTTCTTTTCTCTTCATCCGCTCCGCTGTTCTATCCACTGTTCATCGAGAATGAGGGGTTAGGGTTTTTTCTAGATTCGACTGACTCTTCATTCATTCCTTTCCAATCCAGTCAATCCCTTCATTGATTCGGAGGAATACATTTCGGGGACCTCCATCCAAATCAGGTATCGATCCATATAGCTCTACTGCCTCTCCCGCCTCAGAACTTATTCTATCCGCTAGCCCAGCAGTAAGAGATAAGATAGACTATCCATCCATGCTTGGATCGGGTGCCTTTGGGGAATAAGATGATTCGAGATTCGATCTGCTGGCCCACTGACTGAACGATGATTTCCTCCCTAGCAGCGAGTAGACCAATTGAAACCGTGAATCCGAAATCCGATACTCCCTATTTATAGTTTATAGGATTCGATACCAGCCTTCCCTGACTCATCGTCTTGTCTTAAAGCCGGGAATTGAAATAGATAGTTTTGGAGCCGTGAAGTCGGCGGAACAGAAATCCATGTTGGGGATGGACCTCAGCGCTTCCTCTCTATCCGGAAGTAGGGAATCCCGTGCTTGCATATCCCGCTTTTGAGACAGACCATCGCCGATAAAGGTTGAATCTACTATTGCCTGCCAGGTCATTCAATCTCTCTTACTCCCAGGGTTTAGCTCCCGACTGGAGGGAGAGGGGCAAGGCATTAGGGATAGCAGCTTCCGTCTCCAGTAATGGATGGATAAGGTGGTAGTGCAAGATTTCGGAGTAGCCGTAATGGAAGAACTTATGGCTTGGTTTTCCGACCTTCTTCCCCGCCCTACGAATCAAACATCTGCGGGCATCTGGTTTCAAAGAGAGATTGGTTAGTCGCCTTATGTTCATTCTTACCCTGCATTACCGGACCCTCATTGGTTAAGTTGGGGCAGGAATCGCTATCGGGCTACGATCACAGGCCGGGCCGACCCTCCTTGATTCTAATCAAGTTTGAGAGGGCCATCCGTTCCAGAAGTTGCAGATAAATGGAAGGCTTAAATACCAAAAACTACGGAGGCATGATATACTAAAAAAATGAATGGGTAAGCCCGGTGGTTCAAGTCGAGCCTAGCCTGGTCTTGCCCTATTACGTAAAGGGGGGACTGGTTCAAGGTCGTAATCTACGGGATCAACATCAGCTTCTAGGGATAGTATTAGCTCCAGTTGCTCCAACCATTCTAGTGTACCGGTCGAGGCCAGCAGCTATGAATACCCAGTGCCGGTTGTGCGAAGGCAGCAGATCGGGATCGAAGAGCAGTTGTTTAGCAGAGGTATGAGCCCGACATCCCATTATCTTCCTTTCGGAATCCAGCATCCGATCCTTTATTGGAAAGACCTCACGATTGCACCTCACTAATCAATCATCTAGCTAACTGAACCGGAGATTTTCATTAGAAGTATAGCTATAAGAGAGCTATATAGCTGAGGTGAGCGAACAAGCAAGCCTCCTCTCATCCCACAGGAGGAAAGCCATATATATGCCTAAGAAAGAAAAAAAGAAGAATAGGGACCTTTCCTCCGATATGGGAGATGAGTGTTAGAATAGAAGCATCGGCCCCGTCAAGCCGAGATGTTGATTGTTAGGAAGGCTATTATGTTAGGGAGAAAGAAATATCATAGTTATCATCCCATCCGTTGTGACCCTGACACGGCCTTAGTTAGACCGATTGCCTGGGCGGTCAAAGTTCAAAGTAAATAAAAAAAAGATAAGCTAGCTTTGGAACAGGTCTGGAAGATCCGCTGCTGAAAGAAAGACAGTATATGTCACTGGTCCTGACTTTTCAACATAGGCCCAAACTAACTATTTGATTTATATTTAAAGGGCAGAGACTCAGGAACTGCTAGATAAGAAAAGTCCGCCTAAGCTGACGATATTGAGTCTTTTGAAGCCGACACAGATTCAGCAGATGAGGGGATCTTGTTTTCTAAGGTTGGTCCGGGAAAGAAATAAGAGAATTCTCAAGCCGATGCTGCTATTTCCGAAACAAGTAAATACGGCCGTGCTCGAATAGTGATGAGTGCCTTGAAGGGCGTAATTCGAAAGACGATCAGGCGAATCAGTTTCGTACTCAATCGTAGAAGCGTGAAATGCACCTGATCAGGCAATAGGTATGCCTATAACTGGAAGGTTAGCAGACATCGTATATCTGGTTTAGTTCAGAGGACCACTCGTTACGCTTCTGTCGCTGCGTTGGGAGACACTGACTCATCGTGTGAAGGACAAGACACCAACCAAAGAGACCGGCTGAGAGCCGACTCTAATGCCTGATTATTATGCCATGGGGCCCTTCTTTCCGATACTTGCCACTCTGAAGCTGCTTGCCACTCCGAAGTTGATAATCTAGCTTTCTGCTGAGTTGATGTGAAGTGATCAGACCTGGACGACTAAAGAAAGCCGGTTGAATAGAGCACTAACAAGGCTGAATTTACCGATTTCTGGGAAAACATCGTCTGTCTCTTTGCCCAGGGAGCAACAAGACAGGTCACGGGTCAAGCACTCTAAGGGTCAATTTACGAGTCCATGTCCTCGGCCCCGGCATTCCCATCTACACCCAGAAAAAGAGCAATTGATGGAAAACAAGCCATCATAAGATAAGCATTTTTTGAAGTTGACATCAAAACATAACCCAAGGGTTCGCCCGATAAGGCATAGGAGGAAGTTTCATCGAGGTGAATTTGCACTGTTTAAGTATGGGGACCCTATGCATTTCTAACAGAAGATAGCATTGATCCGAGATTGTGGAACAAGGCTTTTCAAGCCGAAGATTGTTAATTAGATTCCAATTCCAAATACGAAGATAAAGAAGCGCCGCTTTAACGCACAGCGCGTTAGGCAAGGGTCGCGCAAAAGAAAAGGCCTTTGTTTGGTTGAGAGATTTTTTAGAGAAAAGAGAATCATGCCCAGTCCCATTAGCTATAAAGTTTCTGATCATAAAGTCAAGTTAGTGCTGAGCATAGATAGGTATGCGAGCCAAAGAGAAAGAGGAACTCCCCCGGTCTTGAGGGGACTTTCTTTTCTAGAGCAAATGAGGCGTCAGATGAGCCACGTTAATCAAGCCCAAGCTTATACGGCCCACAGGGTGCCCATCTTCAAGCTTCAAGAAGGCCCGAATGAAAGACCCAAGCCTACATGAACCATCACAAAGAAAGTCCTACAAATGAAGACTCGGGCCTGTTTCGATGAAACCTCGATGAAAGCCCACAGAAGGGCCAAAGCACAACAAGCCTACCCATCATCAAAGCAAGCCCAAGCCCATGCAAGAATGACCTCATTGTCATGGAAGCCCTTTCCTTACTCCTCAATATAGTGACGGATAACGTTTTTCTGACCAACTCTCATGGCTTTAGGAATGGGACCCTAAGCTAGCGCCTAATCGAATTTCTTTTTTTTTGTAACCTCGTGCGAGTCTAGCTCTTACAGGTCTAGGATTCCCGTTATCACTAGTCTGAGTGCCCCGAGATCCAGTGCCCGTAACGTAATATGTCTAGTCTCCTAGTGCCCTTTGGGAGGAGTCTCTCCAGCTTTTTCTTTTAAGTCAGCGGTATCTCACACGCAATCTCCGCTTCCATTTTGATACATAGTTGGCCCTTCTAACCAAAAGGAAACAAAGGATTAAAGCCCGGTCTAAGCAAGATTGTCGAGACGCCTACGCGTGGGGCCATTGCTAACGCCCCTTGCATTCCAAACAATTGCAATTGTGGAAATATAGTGGGGTGGGGCTTAGCCCCAAGTTTGGATTGTACCCTAGTAGTCGTGTTCTTACCCAGGTGCTGCCATTTGTTTGCCTTGTTGGGAGGATCCGGTTTCAAATCTTTCTCAAAGATAGATGATTGCGGGTCCTGAAAGGAGCTATTGGATTCTTCATCATGATCATTGGAATGAAGAGGTTTTGAGGACCTTCCTTCTAAGGAAAAAGCTCGAACCTGTCTCTGTATGGCAACCACTAAAAAAAGAGGGTTAGTCCTCGGTTCATTGGATTCCGGGCCGGATGGATCCAGTGCATGATCTGTAGGGAGTCTTGATTATCAAAAAAATTTATGCCAACTAGTTCCTCTTCCTGCTGTCCCCGTGAGGCGGAGCTATTGCCGGTATTAGGGGCTGCGTTAACCGAAGACGATTTTCCTATAGGTAAATACTCCGCTTGTTGAAGAACAGGAGCTTGGGGATTGTTATCCGGTTCAAGCTCTTCGCCCCGAGGACTATCTTCAATGGTTTGCATGTCAGCAGCAGCAAGATCTGAATCACGAAAGCCTTATTGAAATTTGTGAGGAAAAACCTCACCTACTCTCTTCCAAAGAAAAAGAATTCGAATTCTAAGCAGAAGTGCACCGGTCGCTTGTTTCTTCGGGATACGCGAGTTGACGGTCTCTCTTTAAGAGAAAAGGGGCACAATAAGCATCAATGGAAGATAAACGGCTTCTTCTCGATACACTTAAAACCCTGTGTCAGGGGATCTCCGACCAAGAAAGTTTTTGTGAAAGCAACCATATAATAAAACCCTTACTTCCTCATTTTGATAACCCGGGCAACCCTGTGGTTCCAACTGGCGATAACTCGGAGCCGGTCACCTTATATCATGGTGCTTCGAGAAAACTCCGAGCGGCAATTGCCGCTAATATCCGAATTCTTCTGGAGCGGCATAACTTTCCCCTACCCCAAAATTGGACCTATACCTATGAGCAATTGGCCGATGAAATTCTCGGCCAACCTGTTGATTTGGTCCACTTATTTGAGATCTTTCAAGATCTCACCACTTTTGGCTTTGCCAGTCAACCCTTTCATCAAGTGTTGGATTTTCTGCACACGGTGGGTTAGCCCGCGGTATTAGGGGGTTAGGGCTCCTACTGCTGCCCGGTTCTTTTGTCATTTTTGAATCGGAAGAGGTACAACCCCGATTACTACAGGGATGCACCCAATCCGGAATATGAACCGGAAAAGAAAAGACCTATTGAACCGATCACAGGAATACCAGTTACAGTACCTATCAGCCAAAGAAGAATCCTTCCACTAGTATCGGCCATTTACCCTACTTCCCTCCACATTTCATCAAGTGGTCATGCTAGAGACATAAACAGTCATGGATAATTTGGAGATGAGATCCTTCCGAATGGGATAAGAGAATTCCTACTATTCTCTTTCTTTCTTTTCATTTTAGAAAGAATTCTAAAAGAAAACAGCTAGTTCAGCTCGTCATATATAGGATAAGAACGAACCCCCAGTAGAGACTAGTACGATTCAATTCAACATTTTGTTCGTTCGGGTTTGATTGTGTCGTAGCTCTATAATTCGGATTAGGTTTCTCGTTGGTTGGATGAACAGCATTGCTGATATTGACCCCAAAAAAGAAAGGGTAGGTACAGCTAGTCCGTGAACAGCCAACCATCGCACTGTAATAAAAATTGGATAGGTTCGATCTAAGCTTACTAATAGGGGGGGCCTCCTAATAATAATAAAAAGATCTACTAAATGAATCGAGTTGTGCCAAAGGATCAAAACGGCCAGTTATTAATGGAATTCCTTGCCGGCTTTTTGTAAAATAATCGTTTGGCCGAGGTTTTTTTCCTATACCAGAAGAGGAAGCTAAACCCGTGCTGACGAATAACCAACCCCTTAATTCGTCGAGTAAATAGGGAAGGTATAGGTTTGCTATAAATGACCCAGTATCGAATACTGGTAATAATATCAGCAAAAGAACGTTCTCCCGTGCTTCCAGACATGCTGAGCTCCACATATTCATGTACAGTAAAAAGGGGGATCGATTCTGTGAAAGATAGGATCAGTAAATGGAAATTCACTGAGATTTCATCTTTGTGAGATCTTCAATAGTGGTACCGAGGGTGTTTTTTGAGTATACCGAATCACTCTCTTTCTTCGGAGATGATTCTATCTCTTTTTTATCTTTTCTTGGTCATCTTTATCTGAATTCCTGTCTAGGAACTTGATTTTCCAAAATCCGAATTTCTGTAAATACTTATGTGTAAATATATCCCCCAGCCTCGGTCTAAAAAGCTCCTGCCCTTCTTGCGGGCTCTCAGTGATCAAATCTGGTTTTGGGAGTTGCCGGTGCGAATCCCGTTTGTTCCTTTCTTTCTTTGCCGGGTCAAGGAGAATCGCTTGGTTGGGTTCTTTGGTTGCTTATTCCACTTCTTTCAGTGGGAGGACTTTCATCAAGCAGGTGGTCTATAATGCATGGAACTCTCAAAGGTTTTTTGGCTGCCCTATGTACGTGCTAACCCAGAAGCTTCAAATTGTCAAAAACACTCTCAAGCAGTGGAATAAGAGTACTTTTGGAGATGTTCATGAAGCTGTCACTTCAGCTAGAAATAAACTAGCAGAAATTCAGTCGGAAATTTCCACCTTTGGCATGAACGAAGACAGGTTCCAGGCCGAAACAAGAGCGAATCTGGAAGTTCAAAATGCTGTGCATAATCAGTATCTTTTCTGGCGGGATAAAGCGCGTGTCAAGTGGCTGAAGGAAGGGGATAGATGCTCTCGTTTTTTCCATTCTTATGCTAGAATTAGAAGGGCTAATTCCAAGCTGATGTGTTTGAAGATTAACAATAGCATAGTTTCAGATTTGGACACCATCTCTAATCATATTGTCCATTATTACCTGACTCTTTATTCCTCTTCCAATTTCTCTGGTGATATTCAAGAGCTTTGCTCGCTGGTGGAACCTATGGTTACTGAGGCAGAAAACTCCAGTTTAACCGCCATTCCTACTGTCACTGAAATTACCCGGGCAGTGTTTTCTATGGATCCTGAGAGCTCTCCAGGTCCTGATGGCTTCTCTGGTCTCTTCTACCACTGTTGCTGGGACATCATCAAGGATGAGGTGATTGGTTTTGTACTTCAATTCTTTAAGACGGGGTGGATTTATCCCAATCCAAATTCATCCTTTATTGCTCTTATTCCCAAAGTGGAAGGAGCCACATCTATAACTCAATTTCGGCCTATTGCCATGGCCAATTTCTTAAGATAATAACAAAGATCATTGCTGATAGGTTGGGGGCTATTGCTTCCAGAGTTCTTTCTCCTAACCTCATTAAAGATAGGCATATTTCAGATTGCATTGGGCTTGTCTCAGAAGTGATGAATACTCTTGATAATCAGTCTCATGGTGGTAATGTTGCTATTAAATTGGATATTGTGAAGTGAAGGCCGCTAGATTGGAGTTTTCTGCTTCAGGTTCTTATTTTTGAATTCCACTTTTGTCAATTGAATTGGGTTAAGGCCATTCTGGAGTCGGCGAGGCTCTCTATCTTAATCAATGGAACTCCTCATGGATTTTTCTCTTGTGGTCGTGGGGTTAGGCAAGGTTTAGAATCCTTTGCTTTTTTGTTTTGCAGAGGATGTTCTTAGTAGGGGCATTACTAATCTCATTGAGAGGGGTTTGGTCAAGCCCATCTCCCCCACTATAGGTTGCACTCCTCCTTCCCATGTTCTTTACGCTGACGATGTCATTATTTTTTGCAGGAGTGATAGCCGTTCTTTAAAAAATTGGATGGAGTTTTTAGCAGCTTATGGCTCAGTTTCTGGTCAGATGATAAGCAAAGATAAGAGCAAGTTTGATTTGGGGAAAGCTTCGGTGCATAGAGTGGACCAAGTGTGAACCATTCTTGGCTTTCAAGAGGGTTGTCTCCCTTTCACTTACTTGGGAGTTCCGATTTGGAGAGGCAAACCTCGTCAAATTCATCTTCAACTCATTGCTGACAAAGTCAAATCCAAGCTTGCTGGCTCTCAGGGCTTATAGTCGGTTCTGTTAGAAGGTATTCCCTTTCATTAGCTACGCGAGGTTAGACCTTGACTGAAAGGAAAGGAGAAGGGACGAGTGGCTCTGATAGCGCATAGAAGGCAGTTTTTGATAGCACCGAAGAACGCCACTCACTGGCTCCATATCTCCTTCCCTTTTTCTTGGTCCCCCCGGAAAAGCGATATATATATTCCCCCCTTAAACTCTGTACTATAGCTATTCAGCTGACGAGTTTACCCTAGCTCTTGTGCTTCGGGGAATAATCAGAGAAGGTGTCTAAAAAAGGAAGCGGAGGTTCTTCACTTCACGTGACATAATTACGCTCAGGTTTCACCAACTTCGCGTCGGGTTCACTGAAGTTCAATCTTGTTAAAGCAAACCAACGGTTGGTTGAACCTTAGGACGGTAGCGAAAGGAACCTTCTAGCTAACCGGGTCAATTCAAACTCACTGCATATTACATGGAATTGAGAACCCAGCGTAATTGGTTTTCTACAGCGGCTCTTTTTCCTATATTCTTTCAGATGGCCCTGCTACGTCTGCCCACTACAGAGCAGGCCTGACTCCCGTGAGCAGGTCCGCTGGCTTTTAGTACGGCTTTTGACTTTTCTGATCCGGCATGATAACAACTCGAACTCTCACTATCACCCCAACGATGAATGTTTTTATCTTTATCATTTTTCTTTTCTTTATTACTTTCTTTTCTTTTATTAACTTGATTTTATTTTAGTAATATATGCCCAATATAGTTTTTCCTTCATTGATTTGATTCTTTTTTAATGGATACCGGGATTCATATTGCAAATAATAAGAAATCGAGAAATTAGAAAATCGTAAGAGTTGCTTTATCTATTTTATTTTTGTTGATTCCAATCAACAAAAATAAAATAGATAAAGCAAAGAAATAGAATTGAGATACTATGTACATTACATATATTTAATTGATATTAACATGTATGAAGATACATATACATATTGTATATTGATCTCTATTCAGTTTGTATCTTTCTACATTACAATAATAAAAATAGATAGTATGGTAGAAAGATTCATATATGAATCTTTCTACCATACTATCGAATCTCATAGGCTACTGCTGATTCTAGTTCGGTCATTTCATTTAAGATGTGAAATTGGAATCTTTTTTCTTAAATCATTGATAAGAACTAAGAAGTCAAGTTTCATTCAAATTAATCACTTTGACTGACAGTTTTTACGTATATTATAAGCAAAAAAGCAGTAGGAACTAGAATGAACAGTGCAGTAGCAATAAATGCTCGGTACTTCCATAATCTCATCATCTTGTTTTTTTTTATTTTATATTCCTTTCCAGTCTCGAATCACAAGAAGTTGGAGCGGATCTTTTATTAGTATTCCCCTTCCTTAGACTGGGACGCATATATCGAGAATCCTGTGTGCAATTCATTTTTTTGATAAGATAGATAGATTGTCCCCAATTAGTCATATAGGTTACAAAAAATCGGAGCTAGAATAAAGGGTAGGTTGAATCTGAAAAGTACTCTGTCAGGGTAACTATGTTAAGTTAATTGCGTATCGTAAAAAAAAAGAGTTGTGCTCCCGGGAAATCCATTTTGCTACTCTATTCGATAGATCAGGAACAATCGAAAAAAGACAGACCAGTACGCTATCTCTTTTCATCCTGAATATGGTGATACCCCCGATTGTACTAACCTACATATGTCTCTCCTCCATCAATCGGTACTAGTTATTGTCATTTGGATTCCTTTACTTTCTTTGTCCGATGAGAAACGAAAGAAGGATCCTCCTGCTGGGAATTAGATCCTACTCTTTGTCTCTCCTCTTCACAGAAAATGGAGAGAGAAATTGATCGTCTTTCAGACCCTAGCCTAGGTCGGGACTGACGGGGTTCGAACCCGCAGCTTCCGCCTTGACAGGGCGGTGCTCTGACCGATTGAACTACAATCCCAGGAGCCTCCAAATTCTTATTTATTATTTTCTCTTTCATTCGAACCATTCATTTCGTTTCGCCGTGTTGTAACAGAGACACGAATGATATACTAGATAATTCGAATGAAATATATATTTCTAAATTAGATAAATGCAGTAAACTCATACTTAAGGGTATACTCCTCCTCCTCCTCATGTTCCTCATGTTTTATTATTCATATTTTATGTCTTTGGACATGGATATATATTCTAGATACCCATTATGAATCGATAAAGTCTTCCTACTTCCCCATTGTTCCAATCAAATTCAAAAAATGAGAAAGAAAGAAAAAGTCAGTGGACCTGAATTGAATCATGACTATATAAGCTATTCTGATATTAAGATTCGATATAGATGAAATCGTGGAAGCGGACCTTTTCTTTCCTTGGACCACGTAGGAATTCGTCGTCCAATTGAATCTTCTTGTTCCTGGATGCTCCATAGGAATCCATCGCTATTTCTTTCCTCCACCGAGAAAGGTTCATTCCGAGTCACAAGAGTAATCCATCTTTTTTTGAATTTGCATTTTTTTTCTTTTGGTAATGCAATGCAAGAGGTTGTAAATCAGGTTGTTTCTGATGATGAAAATTTTTTATGTTATGTGAAATTGATGAAAACCCGATATTTAAAGGTCGGTAATGTTAGAAGACGACTGTCGGTATCTGATGGTAAGATACCTACGTCGGTATATCTTTGAAAGCTCAGACGGAGAGAATAAACGGACTCCTCGAGGGCTACTTAAGGCACTTTAGTGCAAACCAGAAGGACTGGAGCTGTTGGATGTTGCTCAGTGCTGCTATAACTTAACAAGCAAAGAGCTCCGCGTCGAACGAACTTCAGCCCCTTCGAGTTGGCCACGGGGCAACAGCCTCCGCCCCACACCATTTCGAAAAGAGGGGGCTTGCCCATCAGCCTACTTTGCCAAGAGGTGGTAGGATCGCAACGACCTAGCCCAAACCCACTTAAACAAAAGGCTTAGCCCGGTCTGAAGGAAGAAGAAAGTAGACCTTGTAGAGCAGCGGATAGGAGAGGTAGCCTATAGACTCAAGCGATCAGCTCGGTGAAAACTCACCCCGTATTCCATGTGAGTCAGTTGACTTCGATTAGACCAGACCAACCCAGAGAGGAACGTGCCCACGAGGTCACCACCAGATGTTGTAGATGAACCTACTAAAGAAGAAGTTGAGTATATCATAGCTGACCGCACCATGGGCTAGCCCATACACCCACCGCACGAGTGGAATACTACTTAGTCAAGTAGAAGGGCCAACCTGAGAGCGAGGCAAGCTGGGAACGGGCTGAAACTTACGATTCGAAGACCAAGTCAGAGACTACTGGACGTTTCGCAGAGCGAAGACGTTGAGACTTTTCGAAAAAAAAAAAGATTTAAAGGCTTAATCCGCCTTTACTAAAGATCAAGGAGTACACTTGTACTCCGGCTAATAAGGAAAAGGTTTTTTTATTTCAAATTTCAGTTTGACTCTGATTAGATCCTTAGCGCAAGCGCTAAGTAAGCAAGCTACCTTATGTAATGTAAAAAAAACCGAGGAAAATAACGTCAAGTAGAAACGAACAAGGTCTTACGGCACGATCACTATATTTTTTCTTTTCTTTTTTTTTTCTTCTATGGAAAGAGGGGATGATACGTGGCGTGGTATACCTAATCGTTTGGTTAACGAGACGTACGTAAGTCGACATAGCTCCATGTATATGTTCTTTGTAGCTAGAACCCATAAATAGAATGAAATAATGGTGAGCCTAAGGCGACGAATATGGCTCAAGGGTATCTATACAAAGCCCCTCTCTTCTTCATTCAAAGAGAAGAGGCAATGCACTCTTTGAATGGTACTTGATTCATTCTTTATGAATCTTTTGGTTAGAAGTTATACGGACTTTCTAAAAGGAAATGCCACGCTCCGCGTGTCACCACGAGATATGGGGCGTTCTAATCGAAGCGAAGGGTCATACCTCTCGGCCCTATTACGGTAAGGCCAATGCATCAGCCAGCCGGTGTGGTGGCGAATACGCTGTGCTGTAAGCTAAGCTGTTCGCCTTGTAGACAGAGGAGATATAGAAAGTGTGCCGTGCGTGATTCATAAGATTCTATAGTAGCACCAGCAGTATATTATTCTATTTCACTTAGCCTGCCTCTCCCATGACTTTCCGGACCAACCAACCCGGATCCGCCCTCGCAAGTCTCTCTGCATTTTGGGAGCAGAGCATGCAAAATCAAGCAATGGATCTTAGAAGAATTCCACTTTGAACGGCACGACTCTTTCTATTTTTGCGCTGGCATTTGAGTTGTCTCCCCTCCTCTTTCCATCGGCACACTCGACGCAGATAGCTCCGGTGGCCCCGCCTTCTGCCTATATCAGGCGGCGACAGCCCCTACCCCCACAGCATGGAGGAGCAGCTCCTTAATCCGCACAAAAATCAATCCAAATTGTCTCCGGATCAATATATGATGATGCTAAACCGAGACCGAGATAGAGAAAGAGGGCTTGCCCCTTTGTTGGCTCTTCGAGACAAAAGCACTCATAGGAATGGTGCTAATTCCCATGTTCCTTCTAGTCTCGTTTGGTTTCGAGAGCCTCCCCCTCCCCGTCTATTACTCGTCTTTTGAAAGCCTGGATTTTTTTTTCGTATGCCGTGGAAAGTGCCCCACCTTTCTACATTATTACAATTTCCTCAGGTCTCTATAAAACAGAATGAAAAGCCCGGGTGGAAGCACAAACAAAAGGAGAGAGTAAGAGTAGAAAGGGGGGAATCAGTCTAGTGCTAGTTCTTATTGAAACTTCTTTAATCTAACTTTCATTTTTGAGTGCTTTCTTTGTTCTCTTAGTTGGATTGAAAGAAAGACAAAACTTCCTCTTCTTCGACGAATATTGGCTATGACCAATGCCCCACTAGCTGAATAGGCGTAACAAAGCTACCTGAAAAAAGGCAAGGTGCACCTTAGTGAAAATCGACGAATTGCGTTTTGCCAGAGAGATCTTTTTAGAAAGATTCTCCATTGGATAAATAATTCAAAAATAGAAAGAATCTAAATAAAGGCGCATACGCGGGAAGGGGGCCCACTACTTCCAGGGGGGAGACTTGCCTCATTACTTCCCACTGGGCGAGAGGTGCACCTAACCCACCTACCCACTCATCAATCACGGTGTTCAGCTGACTTGCACTG